GCAATAGAGCTCTTCCAGACATTTGTAATTCGTGGTCTAATTAGACAACACCTGGCTTCGAACATAGGAGTTGCTAAGAGTCAAATTCGTGAAAAAAAGCCGATTGTCTGGGAAATTCTTCAAGAAGTTATGCAGGGGCATCCCGTATTGCTGAATAGAGCACCTACTCTACATAGATTAGGCATACAGTCATTCCAACCAATTTTAGTGGAAGGACGCACTATTTGTTTACATCCATTAGTTTGTAAGGGGTTCAATGCAGACTTTGATGGGGATCAAATGGCTGTTCATGTGCCTTTATCTTTAGAGGCTCAAGCAGAGGCTCGTTTACTTATGTTTTCTCATATGAATCTCTTATCTCCAGCTATTGGAGATCCCATTTCTGTACCGACTCAAGATATGCTTATTGGACTCTATGTATTAACGAGCGGCACTCGTCGAGGTATTTGCGCAAACAGATATAATCCATGTAATCGAAAAAACTATCAAAATGAAAGAATTTACGAAACAAACTATAAGTATACGAAAGAACCCCTTTTTTGCAATTCCTATGATGCAATTGGAGCTTATCGGCAGAAAAGAATCAATTTAGATAGTCCTTTGTGGCTTCGGTGGCAATTAGATCAACGCGTTATTGCTTCAAGAGAAGTTCCTATCGAAGTTCACTATGAATCTTTTGGTAACTATCATGAGATTTATGCACACTATCTAATAGTAAGAAGTGTAAAAAAAGAAACTTTTTGTATATATATTCGAACCACAGTTGGTCATATTTCTTTTTATCGAGAAATCGAGGAAGCTATACAAGGTTTTTCTCAAGCCTGTTCATATGATACCTAATAATATGGTATTAAAAAAAGTAATTCTAGAACACCCGTGTGAATTCGGACCTCTCCAATTCAACTCGGACCATAGTTCCTGACCTAAAATTCTACGCAAATCAAGATCGAGAAAAGGAAGTTTTGCAATCATTGACTCAAACTCATTGTCGAATCCCATTCAGCAGAATATGGAGGTACTTATGGCGGAACGGGCCAATCTGGTATTTCACAATAAAGTGATAGATGGAACTGCTATTAAACGACTTATTAGCCGATTAATAGATCACTTCGGGATGGCATATACATCACACATCCTAGATCAAGTAAAGACTCTGGGTTTCCAGCAAGCCACTGCTACATCTATTTCATTAGGAATCGATGATCTTTTAACGATACCTTCTAAGGGCTGGCTTGTCCAAGATGCTGAACAACAAAGTTTGATTTTGGAAAAACACCATCATTACGGGAATGTACATGCGGTAGAAAAGTTACGCCAATCTATTGAGATATGGTATGCTACAAGTGAATATTTGCGACAAGAAATGAATCCTAATTTTAGGATGACGGACCCCTTCAATCCAGTCCATATGATGTCTTTTTCGGGAGCTAGGGGAAATGCATCTCAAGTACATCAATTAGTAGGTATGAGAGGATTAATGTCGGATCCCCAAGGACAAATGATTGATTTACCTATTCAAAGCAATTTACGCGAAGGACTGTCTTTAACAGAATATATTATTTCTTGCTATGGAGCCCGTAAAGGAGTTGTAGATACTGCTGTACGCACATCAGATGCTGGATATCTTACGCGTCGACTTGTTGAAGTAGTTCAACATATTGTTGTACGTAGAACAGATTGTGGCACTATCCGAGGGATTTCTGTGAGTCCTCGAAATAAAAATCGGATGATGTCAGAAAGAATTTTTATCCAAACATTAATTGGTCGTGTCTTAGCAGACGATATATATATAGGTTCCCGATGTGTCGCCTTTCGAAATCAAGATCTTGGGATTGGACTTGTCAATCGATTAATAACCTTTGGAACACAATCAATATCTATTCGAACTCCCTTTACTTGTCGGAGTACATCTTGGATCTGTCGATTATGTTATGGTCGGAGTCCCACTCATGGTGACTTAGTTGAATTGGGGGAAGCTGTAGGTATTATCGCGGGTCAATCTATTGGCGAACCGGGGACTCAACTAACATTAAGAACTTTTCATACCGGCGGAGTATTTACAGGAGGTACTGCCGAACATGTACGAGCCCCTTATAATGGAAAAATAAAATTCAATGAGGATTTGGTTCATCCTACACGTACACGTCACGGGCATCCTGCCTTTCTATGTTATATAGACTTGTCTGTAATTATTGAGAGCGAAGATATTATACATAGCGTGACTATTCCACCAAAAAGTTTTCTTTTAGTTCAAAATGATCAATATGTGGAATCAGAACAAGTGATTGCTGAGATTCGCGAGGGAACACACACTTTTCATTTTAAAGAGAGGGTTAGAAAATATATTTATTCTGACTCAGAGGGCGAAATGCACTGGAGTACTGATGTGTCTCATGCACCCGAATTTACATATAGTAATGTCCATCTCTTACCAAAAACAAGTCATTTATGGATATTATCAGGCGGTTCATGTGGATCTAGTCTAATTCTTTTTTCGATT